TTTGCAAAAAAGCGCGTACCGTACTTTTATGTTTACGAGCCAAAGTTCTAGCACATGAAAGTCGAAGTATATACTTTATTCGATACAAATTCTGTTTTTTTGAAGATCCACTGTAATAATGAAAAAGATTTCTACATATCCAACCAAATCGATCAATAATATCAGAATCTGGCAAATCGGCCCAAACTGGCTTACTAATAGGATTTCCCGATACGTTACAAAATTTAGCTTTTGACAATGATCCAATCATAGGAATAATTGGAACTATAGTTTCCCATTTTTTAGTAACAGTATCCATTAAAAAGGAATTCTCTAGCATTTGACTCTTTACCGCCGAAGGATTTATTGATACACTTAAAAGATAACCCAGAAAATAGAAAGAAATTTTTGGTAATTGGTTTATGTGGATCCTACAAGGTTGAGACCAAAAGTGAAAATGACATTGCCAAAAATTGAAAAAGTAAGATTTCCATTTCTTCATCAGAAGATGAGTCCCTTTTGAAGCCAGAATGGATTTTCCTTGATATCTAACATAATGCATAAAAGGATCCTTGAGCAACCATAGGGTTTTCTGAAAATCATTGCAACAAAGTACTACAAGATGTTGTTCTATTTTTTCATAGAAATGTGTTCGCTCAAGAAAGGTTCCAGAAGATGTTGATCGTAAATAAGAGGATTGTTTACGGAGAAAAACTAATATGGATTCGCATTCAACTACATAAGAATTATATAGGAATACATATATTCTTGGATTATCTTTTGAAAAACCATAACTAGATTTTTTGAGAGTAATGAGATTTTTCCAATTATGATATTCGTGAAAAAATAATTGTAATAAATGTAAAGAGGGAACATCTTGTATCCAGCATTGTAAAATTTGAACCAAAAATTCTAGATGGACGGGATAGGGTATTAGTATATCTGATACATAATTTAAATGTAAAAATTTGTCCTCAAAAAATGGAAATATTGAATGAATAGATCGTAAATTCTGAGATTTTGGTATTTCTTTTTTTTCTTCGAGGGAAGGTATTAATCGCAGCGAGAAAGGAATTTCCACAATGACAGCAAGACCCTCTGATATCATTGGAGAATAAAAATTCTTGTTGTGCCCAACGAATCTATTTTTGTTAGAATCATTAACAGAATTGATCAAATAATTCTGTTGGTACATTCGAGTAATTAAACGTTTCACAAGTAATGAGCTAAATTTTTTGTCATAATCTGAAATTTCTGCAGATTCATCAAAATTTGATCCATTTACATTTAAACCATGATCATGAGCAAGTGAATAAATAGACTCTTGAAAGAGAAGCGGGTATAGGAAGTGTTGTTGTTTAGATCTAGTTTTTTCTAAATATCCTTTTAATTCTTCCATTTTTAATTATTAATTAAACTTGAACCAGAAACATTTCTTGGGTCAGCAAATGATACATAGTGCGATATGGTCAGAACAAGTATGTATATAAGGTATATATACAGTGATAAAAGTGACCTCGAAAACAGAAAGTCTAATCTCTAGATCTTCTTCCTATCTTTCCAGATCAAATTGGTTTATGTCCGTTAACATAACAAGAAAAAGAAAAGGTTAAAAATCCTTTATTTTTGCAACTCAATCGCTCTTTTGATTTTGGAATCACTTTATCAGTATGCTCTTTCTTTTACACATCTATCTCTACTCTGCCCTATCTATAATGGAGAATAGTTAGGATTCATTCAAAAAGTAAATGATGATCCACTCACAGGAGAACCCTTTCTCGTATCAGGTACTAATCCATTTTTAACGTCTAATTAGATTAGATCGGGTAACCATTCAAATTAAGAACATAAGCTCGTCGCTTTTTCTTTACCGAGAATTGGAGCCATAAGACTCTATCCATTTATTCACTCGACCAAACAGTAAATGTGAATTCATTTTATCCCCTTCCTAAAATCAAAGGTTTTTTGTACCGATCTAGTAAGGATGATCTATTTTTAGAGTTCTACATTACTAATTAAATTAATATAATACGACATGCTATTTTTTCCATTCATTACCCTTCAGGATCAGTCGTGGTCTTATAGACTCTACCAAAAGTCTGGACGAATTTGTTGCTTCATCCCAATGTGTAAAAGATTATAGCCGCACTTAAAAGCCAAGTACTCTACCGTTGAGTTAGCAACCCAGATAAATGAAATATCTATAAAGAGTAGATATGATCGAAATCAAAATAAGAAGAATTCAAAAAAAAAAAAAAAAATGGATTGCGCGATCCCACCAAAAATATATTATATTGAAATAAAAATTAGCAACAAATTTGAAAAGAAAAAATCGACAATTTGATTAATTAAAGTTTTATTAAAGTTAAGGGGAAGGAAAAACCCGGCGCGGATCCGATTCAAATATAACCAATTTCCAGATAAAAAAAAAATTACAGACTTTTATTTCATTTTTTACCAATTCAAAAAAATTATCATCATTATTCATTAATAAATAAATTAAATAATTAAAGAACCAAAATAACCAGTATAAATATGGGTGGGGATAAACAGATCCATTTTTTTACGATCGAATTATATTTGTTCAATACACCATTTGTCAATATGAATTGCACGTTAAAAAAAAAAAAAAAATCCAATTAATTGAATAAATCAAATAAAGACTTGTGTTGGATTGGCACAACGAAAAATAAGTAAATCAAAAATGTGTAAAAAAAAAGAAGAAGTGAAGAAAATCTCAAGTTTATTCAATCAATAGAAGTACAATAAAAAAAATTAACTCGTTTTGGTCGGTAAATTCCCCAAACAAGAAAAAAAGTAGGGGTGTATAGAAAAAAAGACAAGTGTTGAGTAAAAAATTATACAAAACTATATACTAGGCACTGTCATTTTGTATTTAAACAATCTAAAAATCTTTTGATTAATTCAAAGTTCTTTAGACAATTAATTCCGCTTTCTTGAAAATATCATGAACAGTTCTTGTGGGTTGAGCTCCTTTTTCAAGAAAATATAGAATAGCTGGAACGTTTAAATAAGTTTGATTCTTTATCGGATCATAAAAACCCACTCTCCGAAGATCTCTTCCTTCTCTTCGGGATCGAACATCAATTGCAACAATTCGATAGATGGCTCATTGGGATAGATAAGCAAAGCCCCCCCCCCCAGAAACGTATAGGAGGTTTTCTCCTCGTACGGCTCAAGCAATAAAGAATGATTCTAAAATGATTGATTCCATTTTTAAAAATTTTCAAAATAAAATGGAATTTTAACTTTATTAAAATTTATATTTATTTCTTTTTTAATATTTATTTTGAATTGAATATTTATATTTTAATATATTTTATATTTTAATATTTAATTATTAATTAATATATTTTAATATTTAAATTTAAATTTTAAATAATATAATAATATTATTTATTATTATAATAACATTATATAATAACATAACATTATTTATATAACATAACATTATTTCTTATTATTTATAATATATTTAGAACATATATTCTATTATATATTCTATTTATATTCTATTTATTTTCATTTTTTTTTTTATAACTTTATAACATAAAAGAAAAAACGAAACTTCATTCATTTGTACTCATAACTCAAGTTGGGTAGCTCTGAAAGAATTCGAATAGAAATCCTTAGAATTTTTTGAGTCGTCTGTAACCTTTTTTGTTTGTCTCATCTCAAATCTATTTTTGTTTTTTTTTTTTTTCCTTATTACTTATTATATATTATAATTATTTATTATAATAGAATTTAATTCTTTATTGATCCAATTGTTGAGACAGTTGAAAATAGTATTTCCTTGTTCCGGAATCCTTAATCTTTGCTTTGTTGAATCATTGGGTTTAGACATGACTTCGGTGATTTTACTCTTTCAAAACGGCAGCAACATACCCTTTTTCTATGGAAAAATTATACGAATAATGGATTCCCTTGTAATACACTTTTGATCAAAATAGTTTTACCAATTCCAACAAGTTTGTTTGACTTTTTGATTTCAAATTGTTAGAATTTGAGCCTTTTTATTTCTATCCTAAATTTAAGATATATTTACAAAGTGGGTCCAGCTTATTAATTGGCATTAACCCTAGATTCTTTCCCTCGATATGATAAATGAATCATTACTTTCTACTCGAGCTTCATCATGTACTATTTTTTTATTACTTACAACCCAACAAGAATTGGATTACTAGTGGAACAGAACAAACCATGTCGAGCTAAGAGCATCCTCATTTCTATAGAGAATGGTGGATGTAAGAATCCACATAAGCGATCACGTCCTTCAAGTCGCACGTTGCTTTCTACCACATCGTTTCAAACGAAGTTTTACCATAACATTCCTCTAATTTCGAAGCAGAATGGAATTGATTCAATATGGAATCATGAATAGTCATTGGCTCAATCAATACATTTTTTTTTAGTACATACTTTTTTATCGATTTGTTATAGATAAAAAGTCTTTATCCTAAGATAAGAAGAAATCTCAGCAAGACAAGAAAGGAATAAGAATCCAAATTAACCCCCCTATTTTAGCCTATGAAAGAAATCCATTTAGGTTTTTTTATTTTTACAAAAAAAAAATGAAAAATCACTGTACTCTTGATTAAGACCTATTTACATCTTCGACAGATTGTTTGGAACGATCAGTCACGAAAAAAAAAGAATAAATCAGAACCGGAAGAGTATGATCTCTCCATAGTCATCCATCATATACAATGAACATTTGTTCCCAAGGATAATTATATATACTTATATATACTTATTTATTTAAATAATGTAATGACAAATTTTTGCACTTTTAACCAAAATTTGTTGACTACGAAAATAGAACATAAACAATACATAATACATATTATATTATATGGGCATGGAACTCGGTCATTTTTTGCAATTTTTTTTTTGACTTTACGTTTTTTCATCAATCCAATTTTCTTAAGTAAATTGAATAGAATATATGAATTTCCCCCTGAGTCGCTACATTAACTTAAAAATTTTTTATTCATTTGAACCGGATACATAAATAGGTCAAAATATGATTCCTATTTAAATTGGACTCCATCTAAATTTAGGGGCTTTATTAATTTAAGTGATAGAATTATTTCCAAAACTTCTATTCTTTTGTTTAGTCTCCACATAGCATAGACTGTGGAATACCCTATTCACTTACTTTAGGCTTAAAAAAAAAATAGAGAGATTTTTTGCATTTTGATTCTGAAGAATTGATCTGGGACGGAAGGATTCGAACCTCCGAATAGCGGGACCAAAACCCGATGCCTTACCGCTTGGCCACGCCCCATTTTGATTTCTATTTGACACTAATAAACATTATTACCTTTGGGGGGTATTCGTCAATTTATGACAATAAAAAAGAAATAAAATAAATACATATAGGATATCTTGTTATTCTTGCTGGTATTCGATACATATAGATATAGAATATCTAATGCATTGATGATTGTGTATAATTCAATTAAGATATTGTATGAAAGTGTAATTACTTGTATTCTCATTTGAAAATGTGAGGATTTTGGATTTGGATTTTTTGCGGGGAGTTCAGTTCAAATCAAAGAAAAAGAAGGATTTTTTACCTACCTTCTTTCTGAATTTTCCCTTATATCAATAATTCAATAAAAACTAAATTATCTACAAAAACAATTGTTTGTTATGCTTAATATCTTTTTTAGTTTAAACTGTATCTGTCTTAATTCTGCCCTTTCTTCAAGCAGTTTTTTCTTCGGGAAATTACCCGAGGCTTATGCTCTTTTCAATCCAATTGTAGACATTATGCCCGTCATACCTGTACTTTTCTTTCTCTTAGCTTTTGTTTGGCAAGCTGCTGTCAGTTTTCGATAAGGTTCTTTTCTATGAAGTTCTTAATACTATACTGAAAATATTCAGAATTTATTCGATAAAAAAATTCTAACAATTATTTATTCATAATTCATAAGATTATATGAGTCTTACATTACAAATCCTCTATTAAGATTAAAAAATGGGAATTTTTGTATATTGGATAAGGGCAACGATGGGTTTTGATCAGTCCATTTTCCCTTTCTTTCGTCCGTCCTTCTGGTCAGCAAGGACTTTATTATATTAGATTAGGTTTTTACACAATACTTAATTGTTAATATTACAATAAATCAATAAATATTTTGTTAACGAAAAGATCAGAATCTTAATAAAAAAAAAAAAAAAAAATTCATGAATTTGAAAATTTATTCTTTTTTTTTTAGATTTAGAAAAAAAAAAAACACTTAATTCAAAAATTACTTAATTAAAAGATTAAAAGAATTTGTTCTTTATCTTTCATATTTTTGTGTCATGTCAAATCAAAAAAATAGTACATGTGTTACAACAAAACTCAAATGGATAATCTATTCCCTTTTACCCAAAAAATGATCTTATCTTGGAGATTGTGTAATGCTTACTCTCAAACTCTTCGTTTATACAGTGGTTATATTCTTTGTTTCTCTCTTCATTTTCGGATTTTTATCTAATGATCCGGGACGTAATCCTGGGCGCGAGGAATAAAAAACTAAAAGGTTTTTATCACTTTTCCTTGCTTTTTCTGAATATTTTTTTTTTTATTTTTATGTATTCCGTAGAGTTAACTATGATAAAATGAAACAAAGGATCGATATTTTTCGAATTCAAAAATATCAAGTGACCAGAGAAAGCGGAGAGAGAGGGATTCGAACCCTCGGTACGAATAACTCGTACAACGGATTAGCAATCCGTCGCTTTAGTCCACTCAGCCATCTCTCCTAGTTTGGCATTGGAATTTTTTATGTTTAGGTAACACTTAAAGTGGCGATTGATTAATAAAAATCCGCCTTACCCTTTAATTTAAAAATTTAAAATATTTAATATATTAATAAAATATTTAATATATTAATATTAAAAATTAAAATATTAAAAATGTTATATTAATATTAAAAATATTTAATATTTTAATATAATATATAATATTAATATAATAAAATAATTAATAAAAATAAAATAATATTAATTTAATTAATTTAATATTTAATAATAATTAATAATTTAATAATAATTAATAATATAATAATAAATTATTAATAATAATAAGATTTTTTGACTTAATTATATTATATAATACTTATTAATTATATAATTATATAATTATTATAATACTTATTAATTATATAATACTAAATAATATAACTTATATTAATATAACTTATATTATGATACATTAATATTTATTATTTGAATTTATATTTTTATTTTATAATTATTAATTATATTATAATTAATAATTATATATATTATATCTATATCAATTTTATTTATATATTATATCAATTTTATTTATATTAACTATAATTATAAGTTTTTTGTAATTACAAGTTTTATATAGTTTCATATATTATATAAAATATAAAATTCAAATAATTATATAAATTATAGTTTCATATATTATATAAATTATAAGTGTATATATATATTCTAATTATATAGATTATAAGTCAAAAAAACTGACTA